CTCATCTGCCTCCATTTCCACTTTACGTAAACGAATTCGGGCTCTATCGAGTTGCTCAATAGCCCCTTTACGTAATTCTTCCGAATTTTGAATAGTACTCAAAATCCTCTGTTTTCGATTATCTAATAAATCAGTTAATGAAAGTAGATTATATTCAAAAAAATTTTACAACTTCTGTGATCTCTTCCCGAACCAAACATGAATCTTTCGATTCATTTGGCTCTCACGCTCAATTATTTCTCTTTTTTATAGTATCATACCCTTTTGTATGACCCATATTTAATGTAATGAGCCTACCCTCTCCTTTGTATTTTGTTTGTATTTAGACATATCAAACTGATACAAGACCAGGAGGACTCTTCTGACTAGACTAAAACAGACAAAAATAATTGTCAGCAAAGTTGTTTCTTTATTTCTATTTATTCTTTAATTTAATCCATTTTTTTTTTTCTTCAAATCAAAAAATGCCTCTTTTTTATACATAGGTCGTCCATTCGGCATTGGATAAAAAGGACAAGGCGAAAGTTCCCCCTTTCAATTAGCAGTTCCAAAATTTTATCGATATGAGTGTTGTATATTAGATAAATTACCAACTACCTTTTTTTTTAACCACTTTGGTTCTAAACTCTCGAAACTCAAGTATTGGTAGAAAGAATACCACGTTTTGCCTGGACTTTAAACAGTTTAGCTTTAACCATGTTAATGATATCACGTTATTGGTTGATAGAGAATCAAAATGGATTTACCAATAAGTCACGAAATGCTATGGTTCTTACATATGATTTATTAAATTTTTCAGAAGTAATTCGTCGAGATCATACACCTTTTTCCTCTTTTTCTATAAAGAAAGTGCAGCTGGATGGATCCAACTTATTCTTAAAATAAACAACTCGCACACACTCCCTTTCCAAAATAAATCAATACACCAAGTACTACACTTAGATTTATTGGATTTGTTGCTAAAATATCGGTATTAAACCCGAAACTTCCGGCGGATGGCCAGTGGCCCAAGGAAACGAAAGAATCGGTTATATTTTTCATATGCTCTCCTCTTATAGATAGGACTAACAAAGAACAAAGTTAGTTCTTTTTGTATCACTTCGCTTATCCCCTTTTTGATCGATTTCTTTTTATGAATTTCTACTTAATTAATGGAAATAGATTTAATTTGATTTCTTTGTTTTATTTAAAATATTTTTATTTTTTTTAATTGAAATTTCCCAATCCTAATATCTAATATAATAAGAAATCCAGTTTCTTATTGAAAACTTATTAAAAACGCCTTAAGTCTCAGCTCAATGGTGAAATATTTCGTTTGTTCAATGACTTCAAAAAAGTAAAAAATTCTATTGTACTAAGGTAAGAACAGAAAAGAAAGCAAGTAAATCCAGGAATTCTTCATCCTCAAATCAATCCTTCCTGTGACCGGGGCCTAAAAAGTAATTGTAGAACTACAGTGTTAATTTAATAGAATTTTAAGAAGCAAAGAGCAATTCCGAGTTAAGTTAATAATTTAATAGTTAAAAAAAAAAAATAAGATAAATAAAAAGTATGTAAGATACTTTTTCCATTTATAGGATTAAACAAAAGGATTTGCAAATAAAAGCGCTAATGCCACGACCAGTCCATAAATTGTTAAAGCTTCCATAAAAGCTAGACTAAGCAATAAAGTACCTCGTATTTTACCCTCTGCTTCTGGTTGTCTCGCAATACCCTCTACAGCTTGTCCCGCAGCAGTACCTTGCCCAACCCCAGGTCCAATAGAAGCAAGCCCTACGGCCAATCCAGCAGCAATAACGGAAGCGGCAGAAATTAGTGGATTCATGGTAAGTTCCTCGCAAAAAAAGAAATAGTTAATGATACAATCAACCAAGGAATTCTTACTAATTTTTTCTCATTAAGAGCTAATGAGAGCAGCAACTAAAAACTCCGAATTACAATATGCAATAATAATATTTCTGAATTGCCGAACCGAACCCTTAGAACTTTTTTGTTTTTAGTTTCCGCCTCGGATTCATGGATTCTTTGTAAATCCATACGAATACAGTTCCAGTTATTGCATTTCTTTGTTTCGAACCAATCTTTCATTCAATTCCTGGTTCTTTACTATTGTATTGAGTTTAAGTTTCTTTTTTTCAAAAATAACAGACTAAAAAGAAGGACTTATACTCAAATCCATCTAAATAATCTAAATGCAGCGCAGCTCGCGCTGCAATCAATGCAATATTAATCAATAAAAAATATATTGGTTATATTTTTATTAAAATAAAAATGATTTTAACTATATTTATATAACTTTATTTATATAACTTTAACTATAATAATAACTAATAATAAATAATAACTATAAAATAACTATAATAAATATTTCTATTTATAAAAAAAAAAAAGACTATTTTGAAAGCTAGTCAGTGATGACCCTCCATGGATTCACCTATATAAGCCGCGGCTAACGTTGCAAAAATAAGAGCTTGAATACCACTTGTAAATAATCCAAGAAACATCACAGGTATAGGAACCACTGAAGGAACTAAAGAAACAAGAACAACAACTACTAATTCATCAGCCAATATATTCCCGAAAAGTCGAAAACTAAGAGATAAGGGTTTTGTGAAATCCTCTAGGATGTTAATTGGTAAAAGTATTGGGGTTGGTTGAATGTATTTCCCAAAATAACTCAACCCCCTTTTCGTAAAACCCGCATAAAAATATGCGACTGAGGTGAGTAAAGCTAAAGCAACAGTAGTATTTATATCATTTGTGGGTGCAGCTAACTCTCCATGAGGTAACTGGATTATTTTCCAAGGTAAAAGAGCACCCGACCAGTTAGAAACAAAAATAAATAGGAACATAGTTCCAATAAAGGGAACCCAAGGACCGTATTCTTCTCCAATCTGAGTTTTGCTCAAGTCTCGAATAAATTCAAGGACATATTCAAAAAAATTCTGACCGTCGGCCGGGATGATTTGTGGATTCCGAATTCCTATGGTGACTGAACCCAATATGATAGCAATTACTACCCAAGAAGTGATAAGTACTTGAGCGTGAATTTGTAAATCTCCTATTTGCCAATAGAAATGCTGGCCTACTTCTACACCCGATATATCATATAACCCTTCGAATGTTTTAATGGAACATGGTATAACATTCATATTGTCCTCTGATCAAAATGGAACTTAAAAAAAAAATTGTTTTGATTCAACCATCTCTTTTTCAACTCACTAACTTGAATCATTAATCATTATATTTAGGATACCAAAAAATCACATAACATCATAATATCAATCCAAGTACTTTTTTTTTTCTTTGTACTTATTTTTTTATTTGAATTTCATTTTTATTTTAATTTAATATAGTAAACGTAACCGATCGCATAAATCTATGAAGTTCAAAAAAATGAACTAAATCTTTTTTTTATTCTTAATCATAATCAACGATTTCTTATATAGCCAGAACGACCCTCGCAAATTGCGGATACTAATTTGTTAAGAACCAATCGGATTGAAGCTATAGCATCATCGTTGGCTGGAATTGAAATATCTGCGATATCTGGGTCAGAATTTGTATCGATTAAACAAATCGTTGGGATCCCCAAAATTAAACACTCTCGAAGAGCCGTATATTCTTCTTGCTGATCAACGATGATCACAATATCAGGCAACCCCGTCATATATTTGATCCCACCAAGATATGTTTGTAAGGCAGATAATTTTCTCTTCAACATTGCCGTATCCCTTTTTGGAAGACGATTGAATTTCCCCATCTTTTGTTCTGCTCTTAAGTCCCTGAACTTTTGAAGCCTGGTTTCCGTAGTGGACCAATTCGTTAACATACCACCGAGCCATTTTTTATTAACATAATGACACCGAGCCCTTATTGCAGCCGATGCTACTGAATCCGCTGCTTTATTTTTTGTACCAACAACTAAGAAGGTTTTTCCCCTACTTGCTGCATCAAAAACTAAATCACAGGCTTCCGATAAAAAACGAGCTGTTCTCGCGATATTTGTAATATGAATACCTTTGCGCTTTGCCGAGATGTATGGAGCCATTTTTGGATTCCATTTCTTAGTACCATGACCAAAATGGACTCCCGCCTCCATCATCTCTTCAAAATTTATGTTCCAATATCTTCTTGTCATTTTTCTACGCATTTCCTTCCTTTTTACCAAAAAAAACAAGATACCATGAAATAAAAAATGGTTCCGATGGGACTTTTTCCCAAGAATTGTCCGTTGATACATGGCCCGAACCCTTAATTTCGTTTAAGAAATTATATTTTTTTCTTTTTTTATTTATTACCAATTCGGACCAGATAATTAAAAGATAGTAAAAAAAAGAATCCATTCTTAAGAATCATGAAATCGCGCAAATAATTGTTCTTAATGTCCAAAATAATTTCTAAAAAATCAATTTACATGAGAGAACAAAATAATTCTTTGTGATGTAACAAAATATCTCTCATTTCGAAGTCGAATATATCCTTTCTTTTGATTTCAAAATAAATGTTCCTGTCTTGCCTTGAACGATGCACCGATTTTTTGAATCCGGTACCCACGGGTATCATACCCCCAAGAACAACATTCTCCTTCAGGCCTTTCAACCAATCAATACGGCTTCGTAGAGCAGCTTTTGCTAAAACTCGAGCGGTTTCTTGAAAACTTGCTTCAGATATGAAACTTTGAGTATTCAGAGAAGCCCTCGTTATTCCCAACAGGATTACCCGATAAGAGATCGCTTCATCCATAGCACGCCCCGCGCGTTCTGCTCGCAACAATCCAACCAATTCTCCAGGTAAAAAAACATTAGACATTCCATTTTCTGAAACCAACACTTTTGATGTTATTTGACGTACAATAATCTCTATGTGTCTATTATGGATCTGTACTCCCTGGGATCGGTAAACCCTTTGGATTTTATTAACCAAAGAGATATGACTTTGGGCTATGGTTAGCTTAGCTCGAATCAAGAATCCCCAGGGGATTCCCAGAATTCTTGGTATACGTTCGTTCCAATCTGCAACTCTCCTTTCTAAGTTCATTGATATTGAATCAATGGAACGCACTTCTAAGATTTGTTCTACTTTTGGAAGGCCCTGCGTTATGTCACCCGATTTTGATTTTTCATATATAAATGTAACTAAGGTATCTCCTTCATAAAAGAGTTTTCTATAATGGCCATGAACAGTTGCTCCCGGAGTGGCTAAATAAGGTTTAGCTAATCTTATAACTAAGGAGTCAACATGAACAATTAAAATTTGACCAGATTTTTTAACGTGCGGTTCGTCTTTGAATAGACATACATTTTCAGAAAGAAATTGTCCAAGCCTAATTATTATAGATGTCTCTTCGCAATAATCGTGATGGATAAAACACCAACTCAAATGGAATGGATTCAAAATAATGTTACTATATGGATCGGGATTAGAAATACTTCGATTTTCATCTATTAAACAGTATTTAAGTATTGGAAAAGTCTGTTTAAAATTTGCAAGTAGCAAATATGTATTTAACCAGAGCTGGTTATAAGTTATTAAATGATAAGATGAATAAAAATTAGCTATATGGGGTACAATAGTACCCAAGGGACCCAACAAATCCATAATTGGGATTATGGAATCCGATTTTGTTTTCATATTGTCGTTATATTTTGAATCGTTACCATTAAATGAACCAATTCGAGAACAGTTGGATGATGACAAAATTATCAACGATTGGCATTCCTTATTTTGATTCAACAATGTACCAATAGTATCTTGATGTTGGGTAAGTGATTGAATCTTCGCCTTGAAATAAAAAGGATTGATATTGGTGCAATCTAATCTATTATTTGGAATCAATCCCAAGTTTGCCCTATCATACCTTTTTTCAGTATACGAAATAGCGAACTTGATAAACTCCATTCTTAGGAAATCGCGAAGCAGATCATTTGCCCTTACCTCAACAAAGGAAGCATGAACCTCTTCTCTAGAACCATTTTGTTCTTGGTCCCAATTAAATACTAAGCAAGTCCGAACTAATTGAATACTTGTGTGAAAAATTCCTCGAATTGACTTGCTATTTCCATAAAGAATATAATTGGAAACTCGAAGTTGAACATTATTCTTTTCCTCCAAGAGATCCTGAGGGAAAAGTGTTGCTAAATTTATCCCATCAGATATTTCATATGTGACTACGGGTCGAACCGAAACAAAATACTTTTTTTTTATAGGTGTAATCCGTTGGACATAAATCCCACTCGTCCGTTTTTTTGATTCTTTAGAATTTTTTCTTTCTGTTTCCGGCGGTATCAAAATGCCGCTGTGCCTGGATATCTTATCCATCTCTCCTGGAAAATAAATATCTCCGGAAAAGATTTGAAGTTCAATATATTTTTTTTTTCGCTCCATTCGGACCAATCCGCCTACTTGGCTTCTTGTATTTAAAGCGAGTGGTGTATTTATTCCAATGAGACTATTGTTCCGAACCATTATGAACGAAGATCCAGGTAAGATATGCACTTCTTCGAGAATGAAAAAAAACCGATCCACTTTCATTTGGCATTTCTGGCTAAATTCTTTTGATCCTCGATATTCAATCAAGTCCTCTTTTTTTGTGACTGAATTGACCTCTACAGTCCCGTATTTAGTAATTCCAGAATTGTTTTTTCTGTATCGAGGATCATCAAAATAAGCAAAAATATTATTTCTACGTAAAATACCCCGCTTTGGTATTTCAATCGAAATACCAAAACAGGGTATTAGTTCTTTATCTCGTTCTGGATGATATTGTAATGGGATGATAAATCTATTTCTTCGCTTTTTAGCCAAGAAATAAGAATTTTCTTGGATAATAGAAGGATATATGAAATCCCAATGACTAGTAAATATCATTCGATGACGTCTTGAATATTCAAAAATTTCCTTATGCCACACTCGATCATTAGCCATTGAAAGTTCAGACATATATCCTTCTTCGACAGAAAAGGAACGGGGATTCATTTGATCTTGATCCTTGTGAAGCGAAAACGACACGATACTGGATCTCCGCGGACCACCAGCTAATATCCACAAATGACTTGTTTTTGATAATAGATGAACATTACCATAGGTATATTCCGGTGCATGGTGGACATCGGTACTCCAGTGCATTTCTCCTTCAGATTCAGAATAAATATGTTTTCGGACCTTTTCCCTAAAATGAAAAGTGGACGTTCCGGCACGAATCTCAGCAATCACTTGTTCTGATTCTACATATTGATCATTTTGAACTAAAATCAAACTTTTTGGTGGAATATTCACATTATGTAAAATATCCCGACTCTCAATAGTTACATGCAAGTTTATAGAACATAGAAAAGCAGGATGCCCGTGACGGGTACGTGTGGGGTGAACTAAATCCTCGTTGAATTTTATTTTTCCATTAGAAGGAGCTCGTACATGTTCGGCGGTACCGCCTGTGAATACTCCACCGGTATGAAAAGTTCTTAATGTTAGTTGAGTTCCTGGTTCACCAATGGATTG